ATGGTCTCACATTATTGGTCTATAGAGAATCAAAGTCAATTTACCAATAAGTCGCGAAATGCTATGGTTCTTCCATATGATTTCTGAAGTTATTCAGAAGTAATTCGTCGAGATCGTGCACCTTTTCTTCTTTTTTTTACTAAAATAAATAAGAAAAAATATTCTAAAGTGCAGCCGGATAGATCCAATCTATTCTTGAAATAGACAACTCGCACACACTCCCTTTCCAAAAAAAATCAATACACCAACCACTACAGTTAGATTTATTAGATTTGTTGCTAAAATATCGGTATTAAGCCCGAAACTCCCAGCGAATGGCCAGTGAGCTAAAAAAACGAAAGATTGGGTTACATTTTTCATACGCTCTCCTCTTATAGATAGGACGAACAAAGAAGAAAGTTTTTCGATCACTTACTTCGCTCGCCCTTTTTTGATCGGTTTTTTAATGCGAATAGATTCAATCTAATAATTTCTTTTAGATTAAGTCTTAGGTCTCGTTTGACCTGTGAAAGATCTCCTTTGTTGAAATGTTCCCCAAATTCCTAAAAAAAAAAAGAAAAAAGTATCTAATCTAAAGGACTCATTTTCTTTTTTAGGATTAAACAAAAGGGTTCGCAAATAAAAGCGCTAGTGCCACAACCAGTCCATAAATTGTTAAAGCTTCCATAAAAGCTAGACTAAGCAATAAAGTACCTCGTATTTTACCTTCTGCTTCTGGCTGTCTCGCAATACCTTCTACAGCTTGTCCTGCAGCAGTGCCTTGACCAACCCCAGGCCCAATAGAAGCAAGCCCTACGGCCAATCCAGCAGCAATAACGGAAGCAGCAGCAATTAGTGGATTCATGGTGAGTTCCTCGTGTCAAAAAAAAGAAATGGTTAAGGATACAATCAACCAAGAAATTATTATTTCCAACTTCTAAGCTCTATTGGGGTAGAAGTAACTAATAAGTACAAATAAATGATAATCGAAATCGTTCGAATTACTTCGAGATCTCGTTTTTAGTTTCTAATCATTAGAGGTTTGTGTAAATCCATATGATTCTCATTATTCTATTTCCCTTTCTTTTCAACCAATCACCCTTTCATTCCATCCTTTTTTTTTACTCTTCGATATCCTTGAGTTCCCGTTTTTTCCCCTTGATCCAACATAATAAAAGATGAAATACAGAAAGAACCCCTATTAAAATCGAACTAGTCCAAATCCAATAGGGATCATACAATTGATAACAATATGCTGCATAGAACTAGATATGGAATCCAGTTCTATATAGAAGGGAATTCTATATATCGGATTAGATAATGAATCCAACTTAGGAATAAAAAAAATCCCATATACATTTGTTTCTTCTATTTTGTTTGCGTATTTTCTCATTTTCTATTGAATCCGATTCTAAAATCATTCCTTAGAAAGCCGCACAAAAGATGACTGTCTTATAGGCATTAAGGATATAGATCTAACCTGACTCCGCCTCTCGGAATGCATATATACTTTAACTCTTCCGTAATATAGTCTATTCTCTCCCCTACAACTCTAGGTTGTATATTCATACGCATTGCGAACTATTTAGTTTTCCAACTAAGAGGATTATCCGGAATCATGCATGAATTGGGCTAAGCTAAAAAAAAACACTCTTGCGAAAACTAGTCAATTCAATGATGACCTTCCATGGATTCACCTATATAGGCTGCGGCTAACGTTGCAAAAATAAGAGCTTGAATACCGCTTGTAAATAATCCAAGAAACATGACCGGTATAGGGACTACTAAGGGGACTAAAGAAACAAGAACAACAACGACTAATTCATCCGCCAATATATTTCCGAAAAGTCGAAAACTAAGCGATAATGGTTTTGTGAAATCTTCTAGGATGTTAATTGGTAAAAGGATTGGGGTTGGTTTAATATACTTCTCGAAATAACTCAATCCTTTTTTGCTAAGACCCGCATAAAAATATGCCGCCGATGTTAGTAAAGCTAAAGCAACAGTAGTATTTATATCATTCGTGGGCGCTGCTAATTCCCCATGGGGTAACTCTATAATTTTCCAAGGTAAAAGAGCACCTGACCAATTCGAAACAAAAATAAAAAGGAACATAGTTCCAATAAAGGGAACCCAGGGACCATATTCTTCTCCAATCTGAGTTTTGCTCAAGTCTCGAATAAACTCAAGTACATATTCGAAGAAATTCTGACCGTCGGTCGGGATGGTTTGTGGATTCCGAACAGCTATGATAACTGAACCTAGCAAAATAGTAATTACGACCCAAGAAGTGATGAGTACTTGGGCATGAATTTGGAAACCTCCTATTTGCCAATAGAAGTGTTGGCCTACTTCTACACCCGATATATCATATAACCCCTTGAGTGTTTTAATGGAACATGGTGTAATATTCATATTGTCCTCTGATAAAAATTGAACTTCAAAAAAGGAATTCTTTTGATTCAAGCATCTCTTTCTCAACTCAGCAACTTGAAGTATTAATCTTATATTTAAGATACCAAGAAATCACATCAGATCATAATATATATCAATACCCTTTAATATATATCAATATTCCCCCTCTTTTATCTATGCAAAACAAAAAAGACTAGTAACTAATCCTATAAATCTATGCAGTTGCTCAAGAATTCGCTATTCTTCTTAATCAACGATTTCTTATATAGAAAGAACGGCCCTCAGAAATTGCAAATACTAATTTGTTAAGAATTAATCGAATTGAAGTCATAGTGTCATCGTTGGCAGGAATCGATATATTCGCGAGATCTGGGTCACAATTTGTATCGACTAAAGAAATAGTAGGAATCCCCAAAATGGCACATTCCCGAAGAGCTATATACTCTTTTTGCTGATCAAGGACGATCACAATGTCAGGCAACCTCGTCATATATTTGATCCCGCCGAGATATCTTTGCAAGGTAGATAATTTTCTCTTTAAGATTGCCGCATCTCTTTTTGGGAGATGGTGGAATTTTCCCATTTTTTCTTCTGCTCTTAAGTCTCTAAATTGAGAAAGTCTAGTTTTGGTAATCGACCAATTCGTTAACATACCACTGAACCACTTTTTATTAACATAATGACAGCGAGACCTTATTGCAGCTGATGCTACTAAATCTGCTGCTCTTTTTTTGGTACCAACAATTAAGAAGCTTTTTCCCTGACTTGCTGCATCAAAAACTAAATCACAAGCTTCTGATAAAAAACGAGCTGTTCTAGCGAGATTTGTAATATGAGTACCTTTACGCTTTGCCGAGATGTAAGGGGCCATTTTAGGATTCCATTTCTTAATACCATGACCAAAATGAACTCCAGCTTCTATCATCTCTTTCAAATTGATGTTCCAATATCTTCTTGTCATTTTTTCCACACTTCCCTTTTATTTTTTCTTTTTTTCATCTTACCATTACAGAATTAATTTCTTTTTGAAGATTAAGAAAGAGCCGAAATAGCTTGAAATAAATAATAATTGTTCCGATGGGACCTTCTACTCATAATTGACCATTGATACATGGTATAAACATAGCCTTAATGAATTAACTGACTTCTTTTACTTATTAATTTTAATTAATTAATTAAAATACAAAATCCAAAATCAGACCTGTTAGCATTCTAAGGTCAAAAGTATAGTTTAAATTAAATAAAGTAAAAAAAAAATTGCTTTATGTATACTTAAATCGTATAAATAGGGGGTTATAAATGACTTAAATCATATAAATAGGGGTAAACGGGGCTTCTGATGTTTCATAGAAATTGTTTGTTACGTCAGAGTCAGAAGAAACTAATTCTGTATGGAGAAACAAAATATCTCTCATTTCCGACGCGAACAGATTTTTTTTTTGAATTTCGAAATAAAGGTTCTTGTCTTGTGGGGAACGATGCACAAATTTTTGGAATCCTGTACCAACAGGTATAATCCCCCCCAGAACTACGTTTTCTTTCAGGCCTTTCAACCAATCAATACGACCTCGTAGGGCAGCTTTTGCTAAAACTCGAGCAGTTTCTTGAAAACTTGCTTCAGATATGAAACTTTGGGTATTCAGGGAAGCCCTTGTTATTCCCAATAAGATTGCCCGATAATAGATCGATTCATCTAAAGCCCGCCCTGCTCGTTCCGCTCGCAATAGTCCTATTAATTCCCCAGGTAAAAAAACATTAGACATTCCATCTTCGGAAACCCTTACTTTTGATGTTACTTGGCGTATAATAATTTCTATATGTCTATTATGGATCTGTACCCCTTGGGATCGATAAACTTTTTGGATCTTATTAACCAAAGAGATACGACTTTGGGCTATGGTTAGCTCAGCTCCAATCAAGAATCCCCAGGGAACCCCAAGAATTCTTGGTATACGTTCATTCCAATCCTCAATTCTCCTTTCGAGATTCGGTGATAGTGAATCAATTGAACGCGCTTCGAAGATTTGTTCCACTTTTGGAAGACCTTGCGTTATATCACTAGATCTCGATTTTTCATATATAAACGTAACTAACCTATCTCCTTTGTAAAGGATTTTTCCATAATGACCATGAACAGTTGCTCCTATAGTGGCCAAATAAGGCTTAGCTGCTCTTAGAACAAAGGAGTCCATATTAACAATGAAAATTTGACCAGATTTTTTTATGCGCGATTTAAATAGACATACATTTTCACAAATAAATTGTCCAAGGTGAATTATTACCGATGTCTCTTCCCATGAGTCATGATGGAGAGAGTGCCAATTCAAATGGAATGGCTCCAAGATGATGTTACTGTCGAAATTAGAAATCCTTTTATTTTCGTCTATTAAAGAGTATTTAAGTCCTTGAAGTACTTGGAAGGTCTGTTTCAAATTGTCAAGGAACAAGTATTTTTTTAACAAGATCTGATTATGCGTTAATAAATAGTAAGATGAAGACAAATTCGATATACTAGGTACAATAGCGCCTAAGAGCCCAAAAATCTCTCGAATAGGAATTCTAGGATTCGATTCTTTTACCGCATTGGGATATTTCGAATTCTTGAATAAACCAATTTGGGAACAGTTGGATGCCAACAAAATCATCAAAGATGTATATTCTTTATTTCGATTCAACAAGGTGCCAATAGCTTCTTGATGTTGGCTAAGTGATTGAATCTTCGCCTTGGAATAAAAGGAATTGGTATTGTTGCGATCTAACCTATTAGTGGGAATCAGTCCTACACTTGTCCTATCATACCTTCTTCGTGTAGACGAAATAGTAGACTTGACTAACTCAATTCTTAGGAAATCGCGAATCAGATCATTTGTTCTTACCTCAAGAAGAGAAGCACGAGCCCCCTCTTTTTCTTCTTGTTCCCAATTCACTACTAAGCAAGTTCGAACGAATTGACTATTCGTGTGATAAATTCTTTGAGTTAACTTGCTATTTTCATGAGAAATCAAATTTACAAGTCGAAGTTGGAGATTATCCTCTTCTTGCAGGAGATCCCGCGGGAAAAGTGTTGCTAAATTTCTCCCTTCGTCCATTTTATATGCGACTGCAGGTCGAACCAAAACAAAATACTTTTCCTTGCTTTTGAGAATTTTTTTCCGTTGAACATAAACCCAATTTTTCCTTTTTTTTGATTCCTTAGAATCTTTTTTTTCTCTTTCTGGTGGTATCAAACTGCCACCTAATATCTTATCCGCCTCTTCAGGAAAATGAATATCTCCGGAAAAGATTTTGAGTTCCGTATGGCTTTTTTTTCTCTTCACTCGGACCAATCCACCTAGTCGACTTCTTGTATTTTTTGTGAGTTGTGTATCGACTCCAATAATACTATTGTCAAGTACCTTTAGGGATGAGGATCTCGGCAAGATATGCAGTTCTTGAAGAATGAAAAAAAACGGATCTACTTCTTTTTGGTATTTTAGACTAAATTCTTTTATTCCTCGATGCTCAATAAAACCCTCTTTCTTTAAGATAGAATCTTCCTCCGGGCTCCCATATTCGTCTTCTGAGTCTTCCTCTGAGTCTTCTTCTAAAGTCCCATATTCCTTCTCTGAGCCATCTTCAGAGCTCCCATATTCTTCTTCTGAGTCTTCCTCTAGACTTCCATATTCGTCCTCTCGGGTCTTATATTCGTTCTCTGGGCTCCCGTATTCTTCCTCTGAGTCTTTCTCTAGAGTCCTATATTCGTCGTCTAGGATCCCATATTCATCTTCTAGGGTTTCATATTCGTCCTCTAGAGTCCTATATTCGTCTTCTAGGATTTCATATTCGCCCTCTGAGTCTTCCTCTCGAGTCCTATACTCTTCCTCTCGGGTCCGATATTCTTCCTCTTGAGTCCAATATTCTTCCTCTTGGGTCCGATATTCTTCCTCTAGGGTCCTATATCTAAATTTAACAATTCCTGAACCCCTTTTATCTTTTCTGTATCGTGGATCGTCAAAATAAGCAAAAATAGTATTTCTACGTAAAACACCCATAAAGGGTATTTCAATTGAAATACCCAAACAGGATATTAGCTTTTTCTCTTGTTCTTGATGATATTGTAATGGAATGACGAACCTATTTCTTCGCTTTTTCGCCAACAAATCCGAATTATCTTGAAGAATGGAAGGGTAGACAAAATTCCAATGACCGTTGGACACGATTCGATTTGGCGTTAAATAATTAATAATTTCCCTATCTTTTTTACCAAAAGTATCCAACAGTCTATGGCTTACTTGATCATTATCCATTGAGAGGTCAAAGATATATCTTCCATCAACAGAAAAATAATAAGTATTCATTTGATCTTGATCCTTGTGGAGTGAAAAAGATGCTATACTGGATCTCCACATACTTACTGACAATATCCATAAATGGCTTGTTTTTGGTAATCGACGAAGATTACCATATTGATATTCGGGCGCATGATAAACATCAGTACTCCAGTGCATTTCCCCGGCTGATTCGGAATAAATATGCTTTTGTACCTTTTCTTTAAAATGTAAAGTGGATGTTCCGGCACGAATCTCCGCAATTACTTGTTCGGATTCTACATATTGATCATTTTGCACTAGAATTAAGCTTTTTAACGGAATATTAACACTATGTAGAATATCCTGACTCTGAATAGTTACACGCAAGTCTATATGGCATAGAAAAGCAGGCTGCCCATGACGGGTACGTGTGGGGTGAACCAAATCCTCATTGAATTGGATTTTTCCATTTGAAGGGGATCGTACAAGGTCGGCAGTACCCCCTGTGAATACTCCACCAGTATGAAAAGTTCTTAATGTTAGTTGAGTCCCTGGCTCCCCAATTGATTGACCCGCAATAATACCTACAGCTTCTCCCAATTCGACCAGATCCCCATGAGTGGGACTCCGCCCATAACATAATTGGCAGATCCAAGATGTGCTCCGGCAAGTAAAGGGGGTTCTAATATATATTGGTTGTGCTCGAAACGGTTGTGTTCGAAAGGCGGTTATGAATCGATTGACTAATCCAATTCCAATATCTTGATTTCGAGCAGCAATGCATCGTGAACCAATATATATATCGTCCGCTAATACACGACCAATTAGTGTTTGGCCAAAAAGTTTTTCCGTCATCCCATTTTGAGGACTCACAGAAATACCTCTGATAGTACCACAATCTCTTCTACGTACAATAATATGTTGAACTACTTCAACAAGTCTACGTGTAAGATAGCCAGCATCCGCTGTTCGTACAGCAGTATCTACAACCCCTTTTCGGGCTCCATAGCAGGAAATTATATATTCTGTCAAAGAAAGTCCCTCGCGTAAATTGCTTTGAATAGGTAAATCAATCATTTGTCCTTGAGGATCCGCCATTAACCCTCTCATACCTACTAATTGGTGTACCTGAGATGCATTTCCTCTGGCTCCTGAAAAAGACATTAGATAGACTGGATTAGAAGGATCCGTTATTCGAAAATTCGAATTCATTTCTTGTTTCAAATATTCACTTGTAGCATACCATATCTCAACGGATTGGCGTAATTTTTCTACCGCGTGTACAGCCCCATAATAATAGTGTTTCTCCAAAAGAAAACTTTGTTGTTCCGCGTCTTCGACTAACCATCCTTTAGAGGGTATTGTTAAAAGATCCTCGATTCCTAAAGAAATCGATGTAGTAGTGGCTTGATGGAAGCCCAGAGTCTTTATTTGATCCAGTATATGGGATGTATATCCCATTCCGAAATGATCTATTAATCTGCTAATAAGTCGTTTCATAGCAGTTCCGTCTATCTCTTTATTATGAAAGACCAAGTTGGCCCGTTCCGCCATACATAAGTACCCCCTTTTTTGGCTGAGTAGGATTCGACAATGGGCCTGAGTCAGTGATTCGAAAACTTTATTTACTCCCTTTCCTCAATCTCAATCTGGATTTGCGCGGCAAAAAAGATGGTACTAGCAAAATCGGAATGCCCCCCGAAAGGGGCATCGCCGAATCTAACTTCCTTGTTTAGATAGTATATGAATAGGCCCGACTAAATCCTTGTACGGCTTCCTCCATTTCTCTATAAAAAGAAATATGACCAAGAGTGGTTCGAATGTATATAGAACGGATTTCTTTTTTTCTATTTCCCACTACTAGATAGTGGGCATAAATCTCATGATAAGTCCCAAAAGATTCATATTGAACTTCAATCGGAACTTCTCTTGACCCAACGATGCGTTGATCTAGTTTCCATCGTAGCCACAAGGGACTGTTTAAACCGATTCGTTTCTGTTTATAAGCTCCCAGTGCATCATAGGAGCTAGAAAAATGGGGTTCTTTATCTTTCGTATACTTATAATAATTGTTATTATTGTAGTTTACTTTTTTATTTGGAGAGTTTACGCAACTATTATATCTATTTGCACAAATACCTCGACGGTTTCCAATCGTTAATACATAAAGTCCGATAAGCATGTCTTGGGTTGGCACGCAAATAGGATCTCCAATAGCGGGAGACAGGAGATTCATATGAGAAAACATAAGTAAACGGGCTTCCGCCTGAGCTTCCAAGGATAAAGGTAGATGAACAGCCATTTGATCCCCATCAAAGTCCGCATTGAAACCCTTACACACTAATGGATGTAAACAAATAGTACGCCCCTCTACTAAAGTGGGTTGGAAGGCTTGTATGCCTAATCTATGCAGGGTAGGTGCTCTGTTCAACAGTACAGGATGTCCCCGCATAACTTCTTGAAGTATTTCCCATACAATGGGTTCCTTTTCCCAAATTTTCCTTTTAGCAATCCTGACATTAGAAGTAGCACGTTTCGTGATTAAATCGCGAATTACAAATAGCTGAAAAAGCTTTATTGCTATCTCTAGAGGTAATCCACATTGATGTAATGAAAGCGAAGGACCCACAACAATGACAGAACGCCCCGAGTAATCGACCCGTTTCCCAAGCAGAGTCTCGCGAAACCTCCCCTCTTTACCCTCAATTACATCTGAAAGTGATTTGTATACTTTATTGTGACCATCCCTCGTCGGTTGCCCGCGGGACCCACTATCAAGAAGTGTATCCACGGCTTCTTGTACCAATTTTTCCTGGCACATTACTAAATCTGCTGGTGCTAATTCACTTCTTTTTAATAAATAGGCAAGGTTGTTGTTCCGACGGATAACTCTCTTATAAAGTTCATTAATATCCGAAGTCACTACTTTATCCCCAGACCTATAAACAATGGGTCTCAATTCGGGAGGAAGAACCGGTAATAAGCACAAAACCATCCATTCTGGTTCTACATTTGTTTGAATAAAATGTTTCGCCAATTGCATGCGTCTAATCAAAAAAACTTTTCTTATTCGTCTTTTTCTATCTTCCCATTCATCTCCACTATACCCCTCGTCTTCTAATTCTTTCCATTCAACCAAAGAATTCTCTATAATAATTCGCAAATCCAAATCCGCTAATTGTTCTCTAATAGCACCTGCTCCTGTCGCAATTTCCCGATTTCGAAATGTGGCAAAGCCTGGGGTAGAAAAAAAGGGAGAAATACTGTGGTTACAGGATGAAATTTCATCTTCGAATAAACCCCGTAATCGTAAGAAAGTAGGTTTTTTAGCGCAGGGCCTAGCAAAAGAGAAATCGCCATATACTAGGCCCTCCAATTTCTTAAGGGGTTTATCTAAAAGATTCGCGATATAACTAGGAAGACCTTTCAAATACCACACATGAGTCACTGGACATGCTAGTTTGATGTATCCCATTTGATATCTTCGTATCCGAGAATCAACAAATTCTACCCCGCATTTTTGGCAAAATCTTTCGTCTTCATTTTCAGCTACGCTCGCTCGAGAATTTCCACAAGCACAAATTCCGCTTTTTATGGGTCCAAAGATTCTTTCGCAAAACAATCCATCTTTTTCAGGTTTATCGGTTTTATAATGAAAAGTGGAGGGCCTTGTGACTTCGCCAACGACTTCCCCATTAGGTAGGATTTTTTTAGCCCAAGCCTTTATTTGTTGAGGGGAAACGAGTCCAATTTGAAGTTGTTTATGTTTATATTGGTCAATCATAAAATAGAAATAAGAAAATAATTTATATTTATTCCCATCAAACATCCTCCCTATTAACCTGGAAGTTCTTCTCAGATACAAGGAAGTGGTTCAGTTCTAGAGCCAAAGATCGTAGTTCTCGAACAAGCACTCGAAAAGATTCTGGAGGATCCTCGTGATTAGGCACTCTTTTTCCCCAGATCGTAGCATTAAGTATTTCTTGGCGAGCTATAAGATGATCAGATTTATAAGTAAGTATCTCTTGTAAAATATGAGCAACACCAAATCCTTCTAAAGCCCAAACTTCCATTTCTCCTACTCGTTGTCCCCCTTGCTTGGCTCTTCCTCTAACGGGTTGTTGGGTAACAAGTGAGTAGGGCCCAGTAGAACGTCCATGAATTTTCTCATCAACTTGATGAATTAATTTTAAGATATAGGACTTCCCTATTAGAACAGGCTGTTCGAAGGGACCTCCTGTTCTTCCATCAAATATTCTGCTTTTTCCCGGGTACTCGGGTTCAAATACCCATGGATTTTTTGTTTGTTTACCGGCTTCATATAATTCCGAAAACACAAGTTTTCTTGAAGCCTCTTGCTCATATCTCTCATCAAAAGGTGCTATTCTATAATGTTTCTTTAGCAGATCCCCTGCTAATCCGAGCGAGCTTTCAAATATTTGTCCCACATTCATTCGTGAGGGTACTCCTAAGGGATTGAAGACCATATCAACAGGTGTTCCATCTTGCAAATAGGGCATATCTTGCCTAGGCAAAATTTTGGAAATGATCCCCTTATTCCCGTGTCTTCCGGCTATTTTATCCCCAACTTTGATTTCACGTTTCTGTAAAATATATACACGAACCATTATGTCAAGGGGGTCCCTCTGGATCCATTTCACATCGATAACGCGCCCTCTTCCACCTATAGGTAGTTTGAGAGAAGTTTCTTTTGAAGTGGATACCTCAAGGCCAAAAATAGCCCGTAATAATCCAGCTTCCGCAATATACAATGATTCGCTCGCTATCAGAGGCGTTAATTTACCTACTAAAATATCGCCAGTTTCTACCCAGGATCCCAACCTCACAATTCCATTTCTGTCCAAATTGCGGAGTAAATGTTCTTCCAGATGTGGTATTTCTTTAGTGATTTTTTCAGCGGAGCCTTGGCTTGTCGTATCCGTCTGAATTTCATATTTTCGGATGTGAAAAGAAGTATAAATATCCTCATATACTAAACGTTCGCTAATTAGTACTGCGTCTTCAAAATTGTAACCCTCCCAGGGCATATAAGCTACTAAAACGTTTTTTCCTAAAGAAAGTTCCCCCCCAACTGTAGCTGCTCCCTCCGCTAAAATTTGCCCTTTTTTAATGGATTTACCCCGCGGAACCCGAGGTTTTTGGTGCATACAAGTATTTTTGTTAGAGCGCCGATGGGCAACTAACGGAATACTTATAGTCTTCCCACTACTTGATAAAAGGATCTTGTGACTATCACTAGAAATGATCTTTCCCTCGCGTTCGGCTATAACGGAAACCCTCGAATCTAGAGCTGTTTGGCGTTCCAATCCAGTTCCAACAATGCACTTCTCGGACCGAGAAAGTGGAACTGCTTGGCGCTGCATATTAGAACTCATTAAAGCCCGATTCGCATCATTATGCTCAATAAAAGGAATGAGAGAACCTCCAATAGAAAAATATTGGAAAGGAAAAATACTTCTAACATGAATCTGTTCCCATGCAATAGTCAGGAATTCTTGACGGTATCTAGCTGGAACAACCTGTTCTTCCTGAATACCCTGATTCAAGGACAAAGAATTTCCTGCTGCTATCATATAATATTCATCTCTATTTGGTGATAAATAAACTACCTGTCTCTCTTTTTTTTCTTTTGCTTTCTCAGATATTTCATAAAACGGACTCTCTATGGATCCCCACCAGTGATCAATTCTCGCATGAATAGCTAATGATCCGGTAAGTCCAACATTGATTCCTTCGGACGTGTCAATTGGACAAATACGCCCATAGTGACTCGGATGAATATCTCGGCTCCGAAAACTTGCAGTTCTCCCCGTCAATCCTCCAGGACCCAAACAACTCACTTTTCGCCCATGAACCGTTTGTGTCAATGGATTGGTTTGATCAAAAACTTGAGATAAGGGGTATGTACCAAAAAAGGTCTCATAAGTAGTTATTAATAAAATCGAAGTTGAAGTTGGAGTTACCAAAGTTTGTGGAGTCGGTTTCGATTGACGTATGAATACTCTACGGATAGTTTTTTGAACCGCATGTTGTAAACGGCCAAGAGCCAGTCCGAATTGATCTTGTAACAGATCCGCAACCGAACGAATACGTTTATTTTTCAAGTGATTCATATCGTCATCGTCAAGTATACCCGTTCCAAATTTCATTCCAATCAAATGATCCGTAGCGGCCAATACATCTCGTGGTAACAGGAATGTATTGTTCTGAGGGATATCAAGACTCAGTCTCCGATTCATATTTCGTCGACCAACTCTTCCTAATTCACATTTTTGTTGAAAAAATTTCTTTTGTAATTCCTCGCATAAAGACTCCGAAAATACCAGGTCCCCTCCTACACAAGCAAATTGTTGATAGAACTCCAAAATCGCTTTTTCTTTTGACTCAATCCTCTTCTTCTCCTTAGCATTCGGGAAAGACAAGAAAATTTCGGGATAGGAAACATTATCTAAAATTTCTCTTAGATTTGAACCCATAGCTGATGATAGAACTAAAATAGATATCTTTTGTTTTCTACTTACGCGAGCCCATATCCTTTCTTTTTTATCAATTGCTAATTCCGACCTTCCTCCCCAATCTGATATTATAGTCCCGGTGCATATAGAAATTCCCTTATGGTCTAATTCCGAGCGGTAGTAAATACCAGGACTTAGCAATATTTGATTGATCACAATTCGGTATATTCCGTTTATTATAAAGGTTCCTAAGGAATTCATTATAGGAATGGTTCCAATAGAAATGGTTTGCTTTTGCACATCGAAACCAAAAATTAATCTCGCGGATACATATAATTCGGAAGAATAGGTGAGTGATTCATACACAGCATCCCTTTCTTTTATCGAAGGTTCTAGCAATTGATATCCTTTTGCAAATAATTGAAATGCAATTTCGTGATCTGGATCTTTAATTGTTGGAAACTTCTCAAGTTCTTCTGCCAAGCCTTGGTTAATGAATCCCAAAAATCCCTCGAATTGGATCTGACTAAATCCGGGTATTGTGGACATTCCCTCATTTCTATTCCGGAGCATTTTTTTCCTATTTATCGAAGAAAAATTCCATTATCAGCTCACTCTTCATCAATCCCTACGGATCAATCTAGCAATCATGGAATCTATATTCTGTTTACTGAATCACATGAAATTCTAGGGAACTCCACATATGCATTTCTATTTCATATATGTATTTCATACATATGAATAGAGACGATTTCGACGAAAGTTCGAATTTAGCAGGGGTAGAAATGGAATAAAAATGAATTGATAAAACAGTCCTAGAAAAAAATTCTGCCACTTAAACTTTATGATATTTTAATAAAAATATTGGATAGCAAAGATTTCTCGTTTTATCTCCTTTCTATGAAAGGGATAAAGCCATAATAATTTATAAGCACTAGAAAGTTTGACTTTAGTTCGATTTAGAATAGCACGCTTAGTTTCATTTTCAAAAAGAATTTGAAGGTTCTTTTTTGTTTCGTATTCGTAGTAGTAGAATTGCTGGAAAATAAAGGATTTCGTTGTAGAATTCGAAAATCAATTCTAAAATAAATAAAGTACTTACTTTACTTTATTTTTTAAGTACTTGCCAATCTAGTTATCCACCTATCTACATATCCTTTCTTTTATCGTAATTGCACTTAGGTGGGCCAAGAAAAGAAGGCCATAATCTATATCAGAGAAAATTCTCTCTTTTTTTTATTCAAGATATTTAATGCAATGAAAAATTAAAGCACGATTCCCCATAGGGATATGTACATAAGGGGGATCCATAGATAATAATGCTGTTCGGACCTGGAGTTTCCCTATATACAGATTAGGGAAACATTTATTCTATTTTTTTATGCCATTAAAAATAATGGGGGGAGAATACCGATTTAAGAGTCGTTTTTAAGAGTCGTTCACTACTGCAATTCAAAAAAAAAAATGTCAATTTATAGTTAATGGTTCCAATTTGTTCTGAATTTTACAGCCTGCGACTGGAAATCCACCTTTTCTCCTTTGTCATCTCAATAGAATAGAAAGAAAAGGAAAGTTTTCTAGTGTTAGCAATATGTGTTTTAAGATGGAATCCATCAAATCAAGGAGAATAAGCGAAACTGGATCCAAAAAAAGCAGAAATCTTTTTTTCTTTTTGAAAAAGATTAGAAAAAAGTAAGTAGAATTAGATTCAAGATAAAAGAAAAAAAGGGTTTTAGGAAAAAAATGTGGATGAATACTTGTTCTTTTCTCGATTTTTGATCGGATTTTTTGGCGGCATGGCCAAGTGGTAAGGCAGGGGACTGCAAATCCTTTACCCCCAGTTCAAATCTGGGTGCCGCCTGATCAATAAAATACTTAGGATTACTTAGGATTATAGTACTGATCAAACTCGACAAATTCGTACCTCCCATAAGTTGGGGCACGAGAGTAACTAGGTCTGGCGGTACTGGATTTTGAGAATCCATACCATAGTTCTATCCTCAAACTATGGTTTGTTTTGTCGGCAGTGGCCCAAACGGCTACCAATAGGGATGAGGTGGCGTTTCCTTATTCTTTTATTAATTTAAATTGATTCGATTCGAGAATTGAAAAGAGACTAAGATGTCAGAAATCCTCGTATCCAAAGGTCCTTAAAGGGCAGTCTTTTTTCAATCTAAGATTGAAGAAGGGACTTCGCGAAGAAATATAAAAACTTCCTAATTATCATACATTTTATTTATCGTGCATCTTACTACATACACTTCGTACATCTTATGCTACCTACATACACATAAAGTAAAGGTTACTGATTCTGTCGAGAATTAGATTGAATAGGCTGATCAAAAATCCATTTCGGGGTTGTAGATAAGGCCCCCTTACTCTTTCATAGAAAGATAGAAAGCGGGGCGGGCGGTTTAGGTCAAAAATAAACATGGGTAAGGTAGGTATCCAATAAATATTTATCTATCCTAATTTTATGGTATATTCTTACGTCCTTTGCTTATATTAAAAAAAAGGTAACAAACGAAAGAAAAAATCTCTCTATTCCCGCGTCTTCTATTCAGGACATCCCCTTTTTTTAGGGAAAGGGCTCCGTATCATATTTATACTTAATGCTCTCCAATTCTACCAGAAATCATATAAGAATTTGTTAGGAGTAAATTCCTTTAACAGATTCGTCCATAGTCTTAGGGCGGAATAGAATGGACTTTTGACTCTGTACCCTTAATTCCACTATGATTATTGATCAATAGTAGAAGAATTCCTTCATAGAAATAGGAGACATAATTTACATGGATATAGTAAGTCTCGCTTGGGCTGCTTTAATGGTGGTCTTTACATTTTCTCTTTCGCTAGTAGTATGGGGGAGGAGTGGACTCTAGGGATACTACCAATTGATTGAGTAGTCGAATTGTAGTATCAACTCTTTTCTTTAATTGATCATTTTGTATTAATTAATAATTTTACCAAACTTTATTTTTTCTCTCTTTCTTTAGTTTTGTTTCACTCTTGTAAGAAACTCTTTTAATAAAGTAAGAAAGAGTCGTTCTATTCTACTATGTTCTATTCCAGTAACTATGTTCTATTCCAGTATAATAGAATAGAATAGAAAGGGCGATTATAGTAATTCAGAATTTATATTCTACTAGAAGTGGCGAGTAAAAAGAAAGTTCTATACATAAGAAAATTAGACTTTCTTACACGAAGCTATTCACAACATATCGCACATTTTCCATTTATACTATTTTCTTATTCTTAGAATATCTTTTATGTTCTTTTTTTTTGAAGGATCTAGCGCTATTTTTAAGCATGAAAGATTCGTAGGTTTTTTCCTTTTACTTTTTTCTTTTACTATAATAGTCTATTCTCGTATTATTTTTCTCCCCCCTCCATGGATTCTTTCAATGAAGAATTGTCTTCGATTTTTTTGATTTTGACTTGATTGAAATTAAGTGGATGCAGTGAAAAAAGAAGTGGAATTAGACTACTATGTTTAATCTACTAATCGATTCTATGTAGATTCAAGATAATATATATAGAAAGAATCGAAAGTGTGGTAGAAAGAACTACATATAGTTCTTTCTACCACACTTTATGATTCCAACCAGATCCTTTCATTTAAGACTTGGATTTTTATTTTCTTTAATCCCTTTTTCATTTCTTCAATGATTAATTGGAATTCCAATTAATCATTTTGGCTGGCTGTTTTTACATAAATAATAAGTAAAAAGGCAGTAGGAACTAGAATGAACAATGCAGTAGCAATAAATGCGAGAATATTGACTTCCATAACCTCTTTATTTCTTTTTTTTTTCACAATAACTCGGGATGTAATCCCATGGAGAGGAAAAAGGGGTATCCCGTAAATTCAAGGGGAAGACCCGCATTCTGATAATACGGAATCAATTCAATATTATGAATATTGGATCTATCAAATCAATTCATGGTTGATAGTGGAATAATATAACATAGGAAGATCCCTTATCCATACTAAGACAAAAGTGCATCGGTTTTGTGATTGGATTCGAAACCCCCTCTATTCTCTTTTTCATTCTTTTCCACTTTTGCTTTTCTATATGTATAACCAAAAATCTTTCTTATCTTATCAAATTTCCCTTCCTTTTTCTTATAGTTATACATACAATTATGTATGTATGTATTATATGACCACCTTTCTATGGGTCACATAGACATCCAAATAAGCAGTAGAAGTCGAAATGAGATGGAGAAAAGAGGATTTTAAATAAAAAGGATCGCATATTTTAATTTAGGAAAAAGATCGTTTGCTTAGTTTTTATTTTATTAGGTTACTATCAATAGCTGCTTTTTGGGGTCTAAAGATGAGAGCGGATCCATAAAAAAAGGATTCGGCAAATGGAGTGAGAGTGAGGTGGATTCTTTCACAAACAAAGTTGGAACTAGAAAATGGAAGGGGTGTGTTTTAACTCCCAAAAAGGAACTAATTAGATGAAATGCATTCTCTAACAATAAACAACAATAAACGAATCCATTTTATGTATGGATTCCGGTAAAATACCGGTACTCGATTTCATAAGAGTCGAATAGGAAGTTAAGATGAGGGCGGTATCATCATAAAAATGGAGTAATATCCTAAATTATACTAATCCACGTATGATATGTATGCCTTTCCTTATCAACCGCAACCGTAAATAATGAAAAAAAAAAAAATTCCTATACGGCTCTCTTTTTACTGAGAAATACGAAATAAAAAAAGTGAAGTAAGGGTGCCCCATGGATATTTGATCTTGCCTCCTGCCTCCCTCCTTTTTTTCATCAAAAATTTCCATGAAAAAAGGAAAGATTAATTTGTCCATTCATTCAACCCTAGTTCGGGACTGACGGGGCTCGAACCCGCAGCTTCCGCCTTGACAGGGCGGTGCTCTGACCAATTGAACTACAATCCCTGCGGGGTGTATGGCATGCCTATTTTTAAATAATAGAACCATAAGAAGATTTGATTCGTCTGTCGTGCTCTAAGAAATAGACGAATCATATACTACATACCCACATAGGATATGTGGGTATAGTGCGAGTGGCATAACAAGTATGCCGCGATTTTTTATCCCTAAAAAAAATGAGAATCTGCCTTTCCATAAGAAAAACTCTTTTCTTTGTCTTTTCTTTGTAAGAGAAAGAATCAGAGAGATATGGATTAGAAAGAAATTTGCCCATTTCTGTTTATCCTTTATTTCTATGGATCAGACATTATTTTTTATGGAAGAAAAAATAATGGATTTAGTTCATATTAATGAAGCCCTAGATTTTTGGGCCGAGCTGGATTTGAACCAGCGTAGACATATCGTCAACGAATTTACAGTCCGTCCCCATTAACCGCTCGGGCATCGACCCAGGAAGAATTTATTCTAGGCTTTTTGATAATCTATGATTATCCTCTTTTTATAATACTCCCTACCCCCAGGGGAAGTCGAATCCCCGCTGCCTCCTTGAAAGAGAGATGTCCTGAACCACTAGACGATGGGGGCATCACTAGACGATAGCACTATATACAACCACTCGTCATTATACTATAATGATAGTATGAGCAGTTTTTTTGAATTGTCAATATACTCGAAGAGTATAACTAGATCAAAGTTAAGAGTCTTTACTACTTTTCTGTTATGCTTTCATAGCATTTTTTTTAGTTGATGGTTAGGTTAATTCACGCATCATCCCCTACTTTTTAAGTAAATTTAAAGTAAATTCCTTTAAATTAAAGGGTAATTAAAGGGTATAGAATAAGAATAGATTAATAAAAAGGAGTCTAGATTAGTTCAGTACAGGTATTGATTTGATTGCTCTAACAGGAAAAAGAGTCCAATTTCATTTCTTGTTTTAAACTCTGTACTTAGTTTAGTGTTCAGACCAAAAATGTGGGCATCTCGCACTAAACTAAGTCATAAAATTCAAGAAAAAATGGAGATATTAAAAAAAAAAAAGAAAAAAAAAAATGAATGAATAATGAATGAATTTAGTAGAAAATTACTTTATCGGATTCGAACCGATGATTTCCGTCTTACCAAGGCATTATTCTACCACTAAGTGAAAAGCCCTTTATCGGATTTGAACCGATGACTTATGCCTTACCATGGCATTACTCTACCACTGAGTTAAAAGGGCTTTTTATTCAAAAATTAGCCACTTTCATTTCCCATTATGGGTCTACTGCATAATGTATATATTATATGTATATAGAGAGATATATGTAGAGATTTTATTTTATATCTATTGGATACACTTGAAGAGGGTAAGTTCGTAGGTATGTAAACACAATCTGGTACGATTCACCAAACCAAAGCCCGGAAGTTCCATTTTTTTTTGTTTAAGAGGAGAACAAATATGTATCAATTGTTGAATCGGACACAACAATGGGTCAAAACGGCCAAAGGGGCAATAAGAACTGCTGTTAAAAAAATGATAGACTTTGTTTTTTTTTATCTTTAGGCTATTCACTTTTCACGTGCTCAGAATGTTCTGCAGAATTAGGGACTTTTTTCTTTTATTGGCTGATCTGATGATGAGAACTTTCTCCATTTATGTTTTATTTCCTCTAATTCTAATTAGGCGGGGTATAAAGGAATTTGCGCTCTTCATATACCCATATCCCATATGGCTGGGTATTAATTTTCAGTGATATACTTCTTATCTGTTTTGGTGAGAGATTGAAACAATTTTTAGCGGGCATCTTTTGGAAAAACTTTCGAGTTCAAAACTTTTTCATTTTTCTTAAAAAGTTTTGGACGGATTTGTTGAAACGATTTTCAACAGGTACCCCTTGGAAATGGGGTACTTGACTATTCTACAAGGATTCTAGTGGATTTGGAACAAACTATGTTGGAGTTTTATCAACAATTTGATTCTAAAAAAAGTTGGCAGTCGAATTTATACTGCAGAGTATAAAAATTATACTACTGCCGCCCAACAAAAAGTAAAAAGCATATCCTACATACCTAACTCCTCCGGGTTCAGGGTTTTCTCCTCATACGGCTTGAGAGGAGGATTCTAGATTTTCGATCCTAGGGTGAAAAGGAAGGGAACAGATACCCAATATGATTCTTAGGAGGAACGTTTGGTAATGGGCCTCTATGCTCTTTTTTATATGTTCTTAGTTCTATTCATCTTCTTTGATTCTTTTAAACAAGAATCCAATAAACTAGAATTGAGTGGAAAAGAAGAGAGAAAATTAGTAAATGGGGAGGATCCGCTAACCATAGACTTTCCGGATCCTCTTTATGAAGAGTTTGAGGAGTCCTCATCAGAGGACTCTGATGTCAATTTTCATGAGGAAGTCCATGATGAATTTTTTAAAGTCATCTCACTCCTTCCCTATGGCTCGGACTTCATGATAAGTGGAGGAAGAAAACATATTTCCCAATTTCTTTGTTCAATTCTGAACAAAAAAGAAAAGGAAGAAAAGGATTTATGGGGACTGTACTGCCCCCTATATCTCTTAGTTTATATTGTAAGAATAATCAAACTATTCCTTACAACAGTCTGGCACATTTGCGTCCTCACAAATAATGATCCTTGTAGTCATAACCGTAGAATAGATCCTAATCGAAATGCATACATTTGGTTCATACGCTATTGGCATGGTAAGAAGAGATGTATTTTACAGACTAGAGGGGGGCTATCTAAATCCTAAAGTAAAGGCCCGCGATTGAAGTACCAACCGCCCACACCCATGAACTTTCTCTGGTTGATTCGATAAGGTGGAATTAGCCTCCTTCTCAAATGGCTACCCTTGACAAAGGGTAGCGTTGGTATCATAATCTACATGTAGCGGGTATAGTTTAGTGGTAAAAGTGTGATTCGTTCTATTAATAACTGAATTTGAAATGATATACTTAAGGCATCCTTAAGTTTTTTTATATTCATATTCCGATTAAAACTTTAGTTCTTATAAAGGGTTTAATCCTTTTCCTCTCAATAGCATATTGAGGAAGAATATACATTCTCGCGATTAGTATCCAAAGAATAATTGAATTTGCATCCAAAATACAAATTCGATTATGAGTACGGAGTCGCGAAGCATAATTTTGCATTGGATTAAGTATTCCGATTTAAAAAATATGAGTAAAGGATCTATGGATGAAGATACAAAAAAGTTTATTTCCAATCGTAACTAAATCTTCTTTTGTTTTGTTTAAAAAGGAAATGGAAGCCCAATAGCTAAAAAACAAGGGTTTTGGTTTACTAGAACCATCAGTATATTGTTTCAGCTCGGCGGAAACCCAATTCTTCTCCTCAGGATCTCTTGAATGAAATTAGGGAACGAAGTAAGTAGATTAGATAGATATTTAGGATAATTTCTATCTCCTATTCTATAGGGATCATCTAGAAAGCAGAGAGCTTTGGTTCCATTCAGACAGAAAAGCTGACATAGATGTTAAGCGGTGAGAATATCCATAAAGGAGCCGAATGAAATCAAAATTTCATGTTCGGTTTTGAATTAGAGACGTTAAAAATAATCAACCAACGTCGACTATAACCCCTAGCCTTCCAAGCTAACGATGCGGGTTCGATTCCCGCTACCCGCTCCATTCTGTATAAGAAGACTATTCTATTTGTTTGTCTAGACATGGTATAGACTTGTATTCAACCTTTTTCGTCCACTTGTTTTCGGCCCTACAGAGCGGAGTAGAGCAGTTTGGTAGCTCACGAGGCTCATAACCTTGAGGTCACGGGTTCGATTCCCGTCTCCGCACTTAACAGTCCGTATAAATGGACTATCTATTTGTATAGATATGGTAGAGGGCTATATCCAACCCTTTTTTTTTTTAGTCGGGTGCAAAGGAAGGATAAGATAGGAAGGGGTACAGTACTAGACTGAATTTTTTATCATAGTACCTTACTAAATTAAGGTGGCGAACGACGGGAATCGAACCCGTATCTTCTCCTTGGCAAGGAGATGTTTTACCACTGAACCACGCTCGCTACATTGAACTACGCCCGCTACGGCCTATATTTTATAGGATATATCCACCTGGGTCGACCGTCTATGTCTGGGTCGACCGTTTCATTTTCTATTAGAGTTTTCTTTTTCTTAATTGTCTGTCAATCAATATTCTAATGGCAATAGAATTTCATAATAATGAAAGAGAAGGGGTAATAATTAGGAACCAAAATAGCATTTTAATGTGTATCAAAATCCGAATTTTTTCGAAAAAGGGCCTTTCTTTTTCTTTTTTTTTGTTTTGTATCGGGCTACTAAATACTAAACAAATTCAAGAAATGAGAGAATTCAGAATAGCTACCAGAAAGACTAATCCAATCCATAATGATGTACCGGAAAATACAACGTTTTTATTATTTGACCAACC